TTCGGAATTCGGATATTGGTTGTTGAAACCTTGCAACAAACGATTGAAGATTGTTCGGAAATTGGATATTGGTTGTTGAAACCCTGCAACAAACGATTGAAGATTGTTCGGAAATTGGATATTGGTTGTTGAAACCTTGCAACAAACGATTGAAGATTGTTCGGAAATTGGATATTGGTTGTTGAAACTCTGCAACAAACATTGAAGATTGTTCGGAAATTGGATATTGGTTGTTGAAACCCTGCAACAAACGATTGAAGATTGTTCGAAAATTGGATATTGGTTGTTGAAACCCCATAGTTAATTAAAAATAGTAATTATATTCAATAAAATTAAATTATTTCTTAAAGTATCAAAAACTTTCGTACATCTTATACTAGAATATAAAAATAAGCTAAAAAAGCTGATGGGTTCATACCCCATTTATAAAGGTATACCCCTTTTTTTTATAATTAATTTAATAAAAATAATATTTTATGTAATTTTAATAATAGGAACTTTAATCTCAATTTCAGCTTATTCATGAATTAATATTTGAATTGGTCTAGAAATCAATTTAATAGCCTTTTTACCTCTGATTAATTCAGATAATATAAAACAATCATCTGAAGTTTCAATAAAATATTTTTTAGTTCAAGTTTCAGGTTCTATGTTTATTTTATTTTCTTTTATTATATCTTTAATTAATTCAGGTTCAATTAACGAATTAAATTCTGCTTCTCAACTTATTTTTAATTCAGCCATTTTTTTGAAAATAGGAGCTGCTCCCTTCCACTTTTGATACACAGAAATTATTGAGGGTTTAAGATGAATAAACATTATAATTTTAATAACATGACAAAAAATCGCCCCTATAATTTTAGTAATGTATAATTTCCAAATAAACATTTATTTTTGTATAATTATTTTAATTTCTATAACAATCAGAGGAATTAAAAGATGAAACCAAACAAGAATTAAAAAAATTATAGCTCTTTCGTCAATTAATCATATTGGTTGAATAACCGCAACAATATTCCTTAATCAATCTCTATGAGCATTTTATTTTTTAATTTATTTATTAATTTCTATTAACTTAATTATTGTATTTAATAAATATAATATTAAAAATATCAGAAATTTATTTATATTAATAAATAATAGAAAGATAACGAAAATTTTCTTTTTTATAAATCTAATCTCTTTAGGAGGAATTCCGCCATTTTTAGGATTTCTTCCAAAATGAATAATTTTGAATACCTTAATAATAAATAGTTTAACCTTATTAGCGTTAATTATAGTAATGTTAACATTAATAAGATTATTTATTTATTTGCGTTTAATAATTCAATCATTAGTAATTAAATCTTATAATAAAAAAATGTTTTACAAATCTTATGAATTTTTTACACTACATCTTTTAAACTGAATTAATATTACAGGATTAGTCGTATTTACCCTAATTCCTAATATTTATTAAGGATTTAAGTTAAAAAAACTATTAACCTTCAAAGTTAAAATTAGATTAAATCTAAGCCTTAGAATAATAATTCACCTATAAATTTGCAATTTATAATCATACTTGAATACAAGGCATAATAAAGGAGAATACACTCATAAATAAATTTACAATTTAACGCTTTAAATCAGCCACTTTATCGAATAAATGATTGTTTTCAACAAATCATAAAGATATTGGAACACTTTACTTTCTATTTGGTATATGAGCAGGCATAGTGGGAACTTCTCTAAGAATTTTAATTCGTTTGGAATTAGGAACAACAAACAGTTTAATTGGAAATGACCAAATTTATAATGTAATCGTTACAGCCCACGCTTTTATCATAATTTTTTTTATAGTAATACCTATTATAATTGGAGGATTCGGAAATTGATTAGTTCCTTTAATATTAGGAGCTCCTGATATAGCATTCCCACGATTAAATAATATAAGATTCTGACTACTTCCGCCAGCTTTAACATTATTAATTTTTAGAAGAATGGTAGAAATAGGAGCAGGAACAGGTTGAACGGTATACCCTCCTTTATCTTCTAATGTAGCGCATAGAGGGGCTTCAGTAGATCTAGTAATTTTTAGTCTTCATTTAGCTGGAATCTCTTCTATTTTAGGAGCAGTAAATTTTATTTCTACTATCATAAATATACGCCCTTTTGGAATAAATTTAGATAAAACACCATTATTTGTTTGATCAGTTTTAATCACAGCCATTCTTTTATTACTTTCACTACCAGTATTAGCTGGGGCTATTACAATATTACTAACAGACCGTAATATTAATACATCTTTTTTTGATCCTATAGGAGGGGGGGACCCTATTTTATACCAACATCTATTTTGATTTTTTGGACACCCTGAAGTTTATATTTTAATTTTACCTGGATTTGGAATAATTTCCCATATTATTACACAAGAAAGAGGAAAGAAAATTGCATTTGGAGCATTAGGAATAATCTATGCAATACTAGCAATTGGATTATTGGGATTTGTTGTATGGGCTCATCATATATTTACAGTAGGGATAGATGTTGATACTCGAGCTTATTTTACATCTGCCACTATAATTATTGCTGTACCTACAGGAATTAAAATTTTTTCTTGACTAGCAACTTTACATGGAGTCCAATTTTTATACACCCCCTCATTATTGTGAACTTTGGGATTTTTATTTTTATTTACAATTGGAGGATTAACAGGAGTAATTTTAGCCAATTCATCTATAGATATTATTCTTCATGATACCTATTATGTAGTAGCCCATTTCCATTACGTTCTATCTATAGGAGCTGTGTTTGCTATTATAGCAGGATTTATTCATTGAATGCCTCTAATCACAGGATTTAACATAAATAATAAAATATTAAAAATTCAGTTTTATTCTATATTTTTAGGTGTAAACATAACTTTTTTCCCCCAACATTTTTTAGGTTTAAGAGGGATACCCCGGCGCTACTCCGATTATCCTGACGCTTACTTCATATGAAATAAGGTTTCTTCTATAGGGTCAATTATTTCTACTTTCAGAGTAATAATGATATTAATTATTATTTGAGAAAGCTTTTATGTAATACGAGTAAGGAAATTTAATATTAATATGCCTTCCCTTATTGAATGAATACAATTATCCCCACCCAATGAACATAGATATTCAGAAGTACCTTTATTAACCATAAAATTCTAATATGGCAGATTAGTGCATTGGATTTAAACCCCAAATATAAAGATAAACCTTTTTTTAGAAATCGCTACATGAAAATCTAATATATTTCTTGATAGATCTTCTTATTTATTAGAACAATTAAGATTCTTTCATGATCATGCTTTATTAATTTTAACAATAATTACTTGCACAGTAGCTTATATCATAATTAACCTTATTTTTAATAAATTTAATCATCGATTCCTATTAGAAGGCCACACAATTGAAACTATTTGAACTATTATACCTGCTATTACTTTAATTTTTATTGCATTACCTTCCTTAAAGCTAATTTATTTAATTGATGAGATCCGTAACCCTCTAATTACATTAAAAACTATTGGTCATCAATGATATTGAACTTATGAATATTCAGATTTTAAAAATATTGAATTTGATTCTTATATAACACCTTCTAATGAATTAAAAAATTTCAATTTTCGTTTATTAGAAGTTGACAATCGTACTGTTTTACCATATCTTTCTCCTATCCGAGTAATTACTTCTTCTACAGATGTAATTCACTCCTGAACAATCCCTTCATCTGGAATTAAAGTTGATGCATCCCCTGGACGATTAAATCAAATAAGATTTACTTTAAACCGTACTGGTATATTTTATGGTCAATGTTCAGAAATTTGCGGAGCTAACCATAGATTTATACCAATTTCCATTGAAAGAATTTCGCCCAATTTTTTTTTAAAATGAATTGAAAAAAATTCATTAGATGACTGAAAGTAAGTAATGGTCTCTTAAACCAATTTATAGTAACTAACAACTACTTCTAATGAAAAATTTAGTTAAAATATAACATTAGTTTGTCAAACTAAAATTATTAATAAAAATAATTTTTAATTCCTCAAGCCATACCAATTTATTGACTAAATTTATTCTTAATTATAACTTTTATTTTTTTAATAATTAATATCAAAATATATTTTAATTATTATAAATCTCCCTTAACTAAAAAATTTATAAAAATTAAAAATTTAAGCTGAAAATGATAACTAATTTATTTTCCACTTTTGACCCTTCAACCATATTTTCTATCCAATTAAATTGAATAAGAACTTTAATTAGATTAGTGTTTATTCCTTCTCTATACTGATTAATTCCTAATCGAATAAATTTTTTAATAAAAACTATATTTATTACACTTCACAAAGAATTTAAAATTTTAACTAAAAATAATAATACTTTAATTTTTATTTCTTTATTTTTCTTTATTTTAATGAATAATTTTATAGGATTATTTCCATATATTTTTACCAGATCAAGTCACTTAGTATTTACCTTATCTTTTGCTCTTCCATTATGAATTAGTTTTATATTATATGGATGATTAAACCATACATACCATATATTCGCTCATTTAATGCCTCAAGGTACTCCTGGTATTTTAATACCTTTTATAGTATGCATTGAAACAATTAGAAACGTAATTCGACCAGGAACCTTAGCTATCCGTCTTTCAGCTAATATAATTGCTGGACATTTGTTACTAACTTTATTAGGAAATACAGGTACATTAGTTGATATTTTAATTTTTATTGTAATTATTGTACAATTCATATTAATTATTTTAGAATCTGCAGTTGCAATTATTCAATCCTATGTATTTGCAATTTTAAGAACTCTTTATTCTAGAGAAACAAACTATGATAAAAAATCACCCCTTTCACTTGGTAGATTATAGTCCTTGACCAATTTTAGGATCTTTTAGAGCTATAACAGCCATAATCGGAATAATCACTTGATTCCACTTATTTAATAATACTTTATTTTTAATAAGAAATATCTTATTATTAATAATTATATACCAATGATGACGTGATATTGTACGAGAAAGAACTTTTCAAGGTCAACATACGTATTCTGTTGCTTTAGGATTACGATGAGGAATAATTTTATTTATTACCTCTGAAATTTTATTTTTTTTAAGTTTTTTCTGAAGATTTTATCACAGAAGTTTAGCCCCATCAATTGATTTAGGAATAAACTGACCCCCCAAAAATATTATTGCATTTAACCCCAGAAGTATCCCATTACTTAACACAATCATCTTACTAAGCTCAGGATTAAGTATTACTTGAACTCACCATAGTATTATAGAAAATAATTTTAATCAAGCTATACAAAGATTAATTATTACTATTATTTTAGGATTATATTTTACTTTACTACAAGGTATTGAATACTTAGAGGCCCCTTTTTCAATATCTGATTCTGTATACGGAAGAAGATTTTTTATAGCAACAGGCTTTCATGGTTTACACGTAATCATCGGAACTACTTTTTTAACAATTTGTTTAATACGATTAATAAACAATCACTTTAGAAATTTTCATCATTTTGGATTTGAAGCTGCAGCTTGATACTGACACTTTGTAGATGTAGTTTGATTATTTTTATATTTATCTATTTATTGATGAGGAAGATATTTATATAGTATAAAAAATTACAATTGATTTCCAATCAAAAAATCTATTAATAGTATAAATAATAATAATAATAGTAATAATTATAGCTATAATTTTAATAATTTTAATTATTTTAATATCAATTAGATTAATTATCTCAAAAAAAACCTTTAAAGATCGAGAAAAAAGGTCCCCCTTTGAATGCGGATTTGACCCTAAAAATTCAGCTCGACTACCTTTTTCGATCCACTTCTTCTTAATTGCTTTAATTTTTTTAATTTTTGATGTAGAAATTACATTAATTCTACCTTTCATTTATTCAATAAAAATCTCCAGAATTATAAATATTTCCTTAAATGTATTTTTATTTATTATAATTTTACTTTTAGGACTTTATCATGAATGAAAACAAGGAGCCCTAAATTGATCTTTTTAAATAGGATAATAGTTAAATTAACATTTAATTTGCATTTAAAAAATACTGAATTACAGTTTATCTTAAATAAGAAGCAATTAATGCATTTAGTTTCGACCTAAAAATTTGATAATATTATCCTTATTTAAACTTAATTGAAACCAAATAGAGGTAAATCACTGTTAATGATTTTAATGAATAATTTCCAATTAAAGAAATATATTATTTAAGCTTCTAACTTAAAACCTAGCATTTATGTTAATATTTCTATTTATATAGTTTATTTAAAACATTATATTTTCATTATAAAAAAAGATTTAATCTTATAAATACTTGAAAATTTTAAATTTCCTTAATATCTTCAATATTATGCTCTTTATAAGCTATTCAAGTAAAAATTAAAAATTATTAAAATAATAATTCATCCTAAAAATAATATTAAATAAAATTTTAAATTATTTTTAAATAAATATTGCAATAAAACAGAAGATTGCTTAAAATAATTAAATAAACCCTGGCTTCCTAAAAATTCTGATCAACCTTGATCTGAAAATTTTGCATTAATTTTACCTACTTTAATAAAAGTATAATTAATACCAAAAGTAAAAATATAAGGTATATTTCATATCCTAGAAAAAAAAGATATTAAATTATAATTATTGAAACTAAATAGTTTATAAATTAATGTCAATCGAGAAATTTCAAATCCCATCAAACCTCCAATTAATACTATTATTAAAGTAAAAATCTTTATAAATAAAGGCAATATAACTAAATAAGGATTATCAAATAAAATTCATATTAGTCCTCTACCTGAAAAAACTACAACTATAAATATAAACCCTATTCTATAAAATATATAATCTAAATTTTCAACGATTCTATTTAAAGAATAATAATGAATATTAGAGTACATTAAATAATAAACTAGACGAATTGTGTATGAAACAGTAAAGCCTAAAGATACAAATATTAATAAATAAACTAATAAATTTAATATTCTTATTGAATAAAATTCTATAATTAAATCTTTAGAATAAAATCCAGAAAAAAAAGGCATCCCACATAAACTTAAATTTCTTACATTAAAATAAACTACCGTTATAGGAATTTTATTAATTAATCTTCCCATAAAACGGATATCTTGACAATTACCCATTAAGTGAATAAAATTACCAGCACATATAAATAATAAAGCCTTAAATAATGCATGAGTTAATAAGTGAAAAAAAGCTAAATTTAAGGAACCTATTCTTAAAATTGTGAATATTAGCCCTAATTGACTTAATGTTGACAAAGCAATAATTTTCTTTAAATCAAATTCAAAATTAGCGCCTAACCCTGCTATAAACATAGTAATTAAACCTACAAATAATAAAATTAAACTAAAATTCATTATTAAAAAATGAAAACGAATTATCAAGTAAACCCCCGCAGTTACTAGAGTTGAAGAATGAACTAAAGCAGAAACAGGAGTAGGAGCGGCTATAGCCGCCGGAAGCCAAGAAGAAAAAGGAATTTGAGCTCTTTTAGTAAAAGCAGCAATTAAAACCAATAAACCTACTATATTCAATTTTGAATCAGAAATATAATACTCTAAATATAAAGTAAAATTTCAACTACCAAAATTTATTATTCATGCAATAGCTATTAATAATATTACATCTCCAACACGATTAGATAAAGCTGTCAGTATACCGGCATTATAAGATTTAATGTTTTGATAATAAATTACTAAACAATAAGATACCAAACCTAACCCATCTCAACCTAATAAAATAGAAATCAAATTAGGACTTAAAATTATTAATATTATAGAAAAAACAAATATTACTACTAATAAAATAAAGCGTGAAGAATTAAGATCATTAGATATATAAGATTTTCTGTATAAAATAACTATAGAAGAAATAAATAATACAAAAGCTATAAATAAAATAGATATCCAATCTAATATTAATAAAAATTCAATATTTAAAGAATTTAAATTAAATAAATTTAATTCAATAAAATAAATCTTATTTGTTAATAATAAATATAATCTAAAAATAAAAGTTTTTAAAGAAAATAATATTAATAATATAAAAAAAATATTATAAATTGAAATTATTTAAGATTAAAATATAATTTCCTTGATTCCACAAATCAAAATTTTAAATAAACTACTTAAATAAATTATAAATAAATCTCTCTTTAGTAAAATTAAATTTAAAGGTAATCAATGTAATAAAAGTAAAATTAATTCACGAAAATTAATGTTCAAAAAATTAAAAATTCCGTTATAATACTGCCCATGTTGACTAAAAGAATATAAAAACAAACAATAAACTGCACTAAAAAAAGAAATTAAAATTATTAAATACATAAATAATCAGGAATAATTAATTAATCTAGTAATTAAAATAATTTCACCTAACAAATTTAATGAGGGGGGCGCAGCTATATTAGAAGTTACTAAAAGGAATCATCATAAAGATATAAAAGGAATTAAATTCAATATACCCTTATTAATATAAATTCTCCGTCTATAAAAACGTTCATAATTAATATTAACTAATACGAATAATCCTGATGAACACAAGCCATGAGCCAACATTATAATTAAAGAACCTGTAATACCTCAAATATTTAGAGTTAATAATCCTCTTAACAATAAACCCATATGAACTACCGAAGAATAAGCAATTAAAGATTTTAAATCTCTTTGACGCAAACAAGTTAAAGAAATAATAATACCCCCTAATAAAGATAAATTAATTAAAAAAAAGTTTATTTTCATTCCTAATGTTAAAAATATATTTATAAAACGAATTAAACCATAACTACCCAATTTTAATATAACTCCTGCTAAAACTATTGACCCTGCAACTGAGGCCTCTACATGAGCTTTAGGGAGTCATAAATGAAATATAAATATAGGTAATTTAACTAAAAACACAATAATTATTATAAAATACATTAATAAACTAGAAAAATCTACCTTACTAACATTAAAATCTAAAGAATAAAAATTCAAATAAAAATAAAAAATAAATAATAATATAGGTAAAGAAGCAATAATAGTGTAAAAAAATATATATATACCTGCTTGAATACGTTCAGGTTGATAACCTCATCCTATAATTAAAAATAAAACAGGAATTAAACTAGCTTCGAAAAATAAATAAAATAAAAATATATTCATAGAAAAAAAAGTAAATATTAATATTATAAGCAATAAAAGTGAAAATAAACTAAAAAGTTCTGAATAATCATTTAATTTATAAATTTTTTCTCTAGCTATAAATATTAAAAATAAAATTCATATTCTAAGTAAAACTAAAAAATAAGCTAAAAAATCAAATCCTATAAAATAACTAATAAAACTATAATAAGAAAAACTAATTTTTGTTAAAAAGTAAAATCTTATTAAAACCAACAAATTTTTAATTAATCAAAATTTATTTAAAAAACAAAGAGGAATCATAAATAAAATAAATATAAATAAAGTTATCATAAAACATTAAAAGAAACAAAATAATCATTACCGTAAGAACGAATTATAGAAACTAGTAAAGATAGCCCTAATGCTCTTTCGCAAACTCTTATAGTTAAAAAAAATAAAACAAAATATAATTCATAATCAAACCTTATTAAATAATAGTAAATAAAAAAAAATAATACCAAAATTACAAATTCCATTCTTAATAATATTGTTAATAAATGCTTACGATTTAAAGAAAATCTAATCATTCTCATAATAAACATATAAATATAATGAATTATCATATTTTAATAATTTAAAAAAAAATATTGGTCTTGTAAACCAACAATAAGATTATTCTTTTAAAATATCAGAGGAAACCTAATATCTTTAATCTCCAAAATTAATATTTTTAATTAAAACTACCCTCTGAAATAAATTTTTTATTAATTACGTCTTCATTAATAATATTCTTGAAACACCCTCTTTCTTTAGGATTTACTATTTTAATACACACAATTTTAACTTGCATAGTAATAGGATGAATAAGAACTAATTATTGATTTTCCTATATTTTAATTCTAATTATAATTGGAGGATTATTAGTATTATTTATTTATATAACAAGAATTGCTTCAAACGAAAAATTCAAGTTTAATAAAATTTTAATAATTTTCATATTTACAATAATAATCCTAACAATTTTACTAAATTATAAAATACCATTATTTAAAGAAATCTTTTATTTAAATAATGAATTAATAAATAATATACTTGAAACTAAAAATTTTAAACTTAATATATCTAAATTTTTGAATTTTCCTAATTCAAACTTATTTATTATTATTATTTTCTACCTACTAATTGCTATAATTGCAGTAGTAAAAATTACTAAATTAAATTATGGGCCATTACGTCAATTAAAATATGAAAATACCTTTACGAAAAAATAATCATTTAATTAAAATTTTAAATAATACACTAATTGATTTACCTACACCTTCAAATATTTCCTATATATGAAATTTTGGATCTTTATTAGGATTATGTTTAGTAATTCAAATTTTAACAGGATTATTTCTAACTATACACTACTGTGCTAATATTGAAATAGCCTTTAATAGAGTATCTCATATTTGTCGAGATGTAAATATAGGATGATTAATTCGTACAATTCATGCAAATGGCGCATCTTTTTTTTTTATCTGCCTATATATACATATTGGACGAGGTTTATATTTTGGCTCCTACAATCTAATTAATACATGATTAACAGGAACTACCATTTTATTTTTAACTATAGCGACAGCATTTTTAGGATACGTTCTACCTTGGGGACAAATATCATTTTGAGGGGCTACTGTAATTACGAACCTATTATCAGCAATTCCTTATCTTGGAAATTCAATTGTAATTTGATTATGAGGAGGATTCGCCGTAGACAATGCAACTTTAACCCGTTTTTATTCTTTCCATTTCTTACTACCTTTTATTATTAGAGCATTAATCATAATTCACTTATTATTTTTACATCAAACAGGCTCAAATAACCCATTAGGTACTAATTCTAACTTAGATAAAATTCCTTTCCATCCCTATTTTTCATTTAAAGATTTACTAGGCTTCCTAATAATAATTTTTTTACTATTAAATATTATTTATATTAATCCCTATATATTAAGAGATCCGGACAATTTTATCCCCGCTAATCCTCTTTCAACTCCTGCACATATTCAACCAGAATGATATTTTTTATTCGCATATGCAATTTTACGCTCAATTCCTAATAAATTAGGAGGAGTAATTGCTTTAATTATATCTATTGCAATCTTATACTTTATTCCTTTAATTAATAAGAAAATAATAAAAAATAATAGATTTTATTCATTAAATAAATTAATATTTTGATTATTTATTATATTTGTAATAATACTTACATGAATCGGAGCTAAGCCAGTAGAAGAACCTTTCATTCTAACTGGACAAATTTTTACAATTATATATTTTTTATATTTTTTTTTTAATTTTTTAGTATATAAAATTTGAGATTTAATTATATTTAATTAATTAATGAGCTTGTAAAGCATATATTTTGAAAATATAAGAAAGAATAATTATTCTATTAATTTTACTAAAAAAAATTAACTAAATAACATTAATCATAATAAATAAACTTAATCCTATATTAAATATAAAAAAATTTAAAGAAACAGGTAAATAAAYCTTTCAAGATAAGTATATTAATTTATCATAACGGTAACGAGGTATAGTACCCCGAATCCAGATTCATATAAAAGATAGAAATACTAACTTAATAAAAAAAAATCAAGAGTAAAAATCGCCTCCTATAAAAACCAATACTCTAATTATTCTTATAAATAAAATTCTTGAATATTCTGCCATAAAAATAAAAGCAAACCCAACCCCTCTATACTCAACATTAAACCCAGAAACTAACTCTGACTCTCCTTCAGCAAAATCAAAAGGAGTACGGTTAGTTTCAGCTAATCTAGAATTAAACCATATAAAACTCAAAGGAAAATTTAAAAAAATTAATCAAATAAATTTTTGATAAATTAAAAAATCATATAAATTTAATCTCAAAATTAAAGATAAATAAGATAATAAAATTAAAAATATTCTTACTTCATAAGAGATAGTTTGAGCAACAGCCCGCAATCTTCCTAATAAAGAATAATTAGAATTAGAAGACCAACCTGATATTATAATAGTATAAACTCTTAATCTAGAAACTCTAAAAAAAAATAATACAGAAAAATTAAAGCTAAATAAATAACAATAAAAAGGAACACTCATTCACAAAAATAAAGATAATAATAAATTTAAAATAGGAGAAATTGTAAAAATTAAGAGATTAGCTATATATGGTAAAATTTGTTCTTTTCTAAATAATTTAATAGCATCACCAAAAGGTTGAAAAATACCCGCCAATCCAACTTTATTTGGCCCTTTACGAATTTGAATATAACCTAAAATTTTTCGTTCTATTAATGTTAAAAAAGCTACTCCAACTAAAACCCCTACTACTAATAAAATAACACCTAAAAATATTAAAAATAAATCAATTATTATTTGTATATAAATACTTACTAAGATTCTAAATCCTACGCACTAATCTGCCAAAATAATAAATTAACATAATTCATAATAAAAATTATTAATCATAAATATGGTCCTTTCGTACTAAAATTTATAAACTATTTAAAGATAGAAACCAACCTGGCTCACACCGGTTTAAACTCAGATCATGTAAAGTTTCAATGGTCGAACAGACCAAATATTTAAGCTTCTGCACCTAAAATTAACTTTAATCCAACATCGAGGTCGCAATCTCTTTTTTCGATTTGAACTCTAAAAAAAAATAACGCTGTTATCCCTAAGGTAATTTAATCTTATAATCTTTATAAAGGATCAAATATTCATAAATATATGTAAATATATAAAAAAAGTTTATTTAATTTTTTAATCACCCCAATCAAATTCTTCTAAGAACTAAAATATTTTAAATACTAAAAATTTAAACTCTTTTAAAAATAAAACTCTATAGGGTCTTCTCGTCTATTAAAAAAATTTAAGCTTTTTAACTTAAAAATAAAATTATTCTAAATTTAGATATAGAAAGATATTTTCTCATCAAACCATTCATACAAGCTTTCAATTAAAAAACTAATGATTATGCTACCTTTGCACAGTCAAAATACTGCGGCCCTTCAAAAATTCAGTGGGCAGGCCCTACTTTAAATTATTATCAAAAAGAGATGTTTTTAATAAACAGGTGAAAAATATATTTGCCGAATTCCTTTACCTAACCTTACTTCATAAATAAAGATTTATAAAATAATAAATACTAATTATATCATAATTACAAAAAATAAAACATTAATTTTTTAATTTTAATAAAAAAATTAAATTTAATATAAATATTAAATTAAAATAACAAATTTCAATAAATTTTTAATAATAGAAATTTTTAATCCTATAAATTATTTTAGTAATAATTAATAAATTATAAAAATTTAACTTAAAGCTTATCCCTTAAATTATTTAAAGTTAAATTAAAAACATTTTTAATAAAATAATTTAAAATTAACTATAAAATTAAATTTTTTTCTTAAAAAATTAGATATATTTAAAAACGAATAACATTTCATTACTAAATTAATATTTTAAATATTTATAAAACAATAAGATATATAATAATTTAGCTCTTTTAAATTCGAAAAAAATAAATATTTAGAATTTATTTAATAAACCCTGATGCACAAGGTACAAAATTATTTTTCTTTTTAATTTTTTAAAAATTTCCTTTTCAGTACTAATAAACTATAATAAAAAAAATTTTTTCTATTGTAATAATAAAAATAATAATATTTTAATTAATATAAATATATAATTAAAATTAATAATTAAATTAAATCAATTCAAATTAAAATTAATTATCATCTTAATGTAAATAAGATACTTATTCAAGCTCTAAATTGATCTTTCTAGATTCACTTTCCAGTAAAACTACTATGTTACGACTTATTCCATTTTAAACGAAAGCGACGGGCAATATGTGCATATTTTAGTGCTTAATCATTAGAAAAAAGTATAACTAATTACTTTTAAATCCAATTTCATATAATTTTTAAAATTAATAATCCATAAATAAAATTTAATGTAACCCATTTCATCTTAAGTATAAACTTCACCTTGATCTGATTTATTACTTTATAAAATTTTTTAAATATTATTTCTAATAAAATATTTAATAACGACGATATAAAAATTTCTAACTTAAGTTAATCCAATCGTGGAGTATCAATTAAAGAACAGGTTCCTCTAAAAAGTTTAAAATACCGCCAAATCATTTAGCTTTAAAGAATATAACTATTAATCACTTAGCTTATTAATTTACATTTTAAATAATAGGGTATCTAATCCTAGTTTAAAAAAAAATTTCCTAACTTCATAAAAAAAAAATAAAATTAATTTTAAATTAAAATTTCACCTTAAAATTTAAATTATAATTTTTAAAAATTCTATTAATTAAAACTAAAAAATATAAGTTGTATCTTTTGTATAACCGCTGCTGCTGGCACAAAATTCGCAAATACTAAAATAAATTACTAATTCTAAATTTACTTAATAATTAAAATTATACACTACAAAAATAAAATTTAAATCAAAATTCGTATAAATTATAAATTTTAACCTATATAAAAATCAATACCATGATTAAATACTTAAAAAACCGGTATATAAAAAAGACTTTATTATAATAATCACTTATTAAGTATTAAACTTTTATTTTAATTTTCCTCTTTCCCCTACTTATATATATATATATATAAATTTATATTTAAATAAATCCATATAATTTTTTAATAAATTTAAATATTAATATTTTTAATAAAAAATTTTTATAAAAATTAAAATTCTTATTATAAAAATTTAAATTAATAAATTAAAATATTAAATTAATAGTTAATTAAAAATTGTTAATCTCTCCCTACTAAACTACCCAAATAATCATTTTTAAATAATTATTTTAATTAATTACCCTTAAATAAATTAAAAAATTTTAAATAACAACAAATCCTATATTATTAGAAAATTTCAAATTTATAAATTTATTTTAAATTTAATGCCTATTTAAAATAAAAATTAAATAAATTTACAATATAAAATCATTTAAATTAAAATAAACTCTAAATATTATATAAATTTTTTTAAAAAATTAAATTTTAACAAAAATTTTTAAACTAAAAACCTATTATTTAAATTTTAAATTAATTTATAAAAATATTTAATTGATAGTTAATTAAAAATTGTTAATATCTCCCTGCTAAATTACCCGGATAAWTATTTTTAAATAATTATTTTAATTAATTACCCTAAAATCAATTAAAAAAATTTAACTAACAACAAACCCTATATTATTAGAAAAATATAAAATTATAATTTAAATTATAATTTAATACTTATTTAAAATAAAACCCAGCATAAACCGCATGATATAGCATTTTTATAAATAATTTCAACCCTAAATATTATTTTATAAAAATTTTTTTCCAAAAATCAAAATTTTGGCCAATTTTAGAAAAAATGCCACCCTAAAACACCTTTCATTTAAATTTAGCATAAATAACTTTTTTTTGTTTAAAAATTTTAAACTTTTTTTTTTAAAACCCCTGTTTACTATTTTTGTTAAACTTTGAAAAACTTAAATCAAAAAAAAATAAAAATTTTGAAAAAAAAAATTTTTTTTTAACTTTAGATCCAAAAATTTGATTCATTTTTACACACGATTTTCGAAAATGCAAAATTTGAAAAATTTTTGAAAATTTCAAAAATTATTGACAATAAATCCTTAACTCAATGTTTTTTGATATCAAATTTTCAAATTTTTGGAAAAATTTTGCAAAATTGGCCAAAATTCGATAAACAGAGAATGGCCTATGTATTTTTTTAAAAAAAAACATTTATTTTTTTACAAAAATGCACTTTTTTGACCCTAAAATTTTTAAAATTTAATGACTTTTATTATTTTTTTTTAAAAATTAAAACAATAAAAATAAATGAAAAAAAAATTAAATTTACAAGTATAAATTTAAATCATTAAAAAAATGAAAAAATCAAATTCCTATAATTTTTTTTTAACCTTAAAAAACATAAATCAAAACAGTTAATTATAACACCCCAAAAATACGAAAAAAACAAATAAAATTATAATAAAATTACACATTTTTTTTTTTTTTATCATAAAATTTATTTTTTTTGTAAGACATTTGTTAAAAAAAAAATTTTTTTCAAATTTTTTTTTAAAAAAAAAATAATTTTCAAGAAATATATAAAATATAATATTGAAATAACAGTAAATTTTCAACTCATATTTAATAATTTAAGTTTAAATATATTTACACAATAAAATTAATATTAAATAATAGTTAACTTTCCCGTTTTTTAAATATAAATAATTTTTGTCATTAAAGATTTACATTAATAATAATTAATTAATTTTATATTTTAATTACTATATTATATATATATAAAATTTAAATCTTAAAATAAATAGAATATAATAAATTAATGTTATATTAAACTTTAAAATATTTATTTACTTTATAAATATGTAGGAAATATTATTAATATATAAATTATTTATATTATTATAAATTCTATAAATACACCCTATATTTATATATAAAGTATTTCTTATATATAATCTGTTAATTCTCTCTCTCCCTCCTAATAGAACTATAGATCTAGTTGAGTAATTTATACTAATAATCTAATGGATATTAATAGATAATTGTTTTGACTATTGACTAAAAATTAGCAGCTCGAATCATATAGGATATTTTTATACAACGAGCGATATATCTCGCATCTGACTAATAGATTATATATATGAATATAACTCTTATTAATTAATAAATAATTATAGATATATATTCTGTAAATTTTTAATTATAAAAAAAGAGGCCTAAGAGAAATTCTAAATATTTTTTTTATTATAAGCTTAATTGTTCATAAACAAAAATTTTTTAGTGAAAAAAAAAAGGAAAATTTTTAAATATGTCATTTTTTTTTTTTTTCGTTAAAGAATGAAAACTAATGAATTTTAAACACTTTCTTAAATCGCTCTCTTTATTTTTGTAACAAAAGTCTTTTTTAACTTTTGTTATTATAAGAATTTTTTTCTAAAAACGGGAAAATTAGAGTGCCTGAAAATTAAAAAAGGGCCATCTTGATATGATGGATAATGTGCACCCCCACCTCTAATTACATTCCAATTTCATTTAATTCAATTTTTTAAAAATATTTTCAAAAAAATTTTTTTTTTCAAATTTTAAAAAAAAGTTTTTAAAAAATTTTTTTTTAACTAGATTTCACGGTAAAAAAATGAAAAAATGTTTTAAAAAAAAAAAATATATCAGGCAAATTTAAATCAGTTTAAATTTAGGATAATTTGAACATTTTTCCAAAAATTTCGCGAATCCTAAATTGATTAATTTTTAAAACTAAGCTGCTTAAAACTTAACCTTAATTTCTCACTAAAAAATGAGAAAATTAATAAAAGTCTTCACTAACTTTTTGAATTTTAGATAATTTTTATAAAAATTGAAGTTTTTAAAATTTTTGGTTGTTGAAACCCTGCAACAAACGATTGAAGATTGTCCGAAAATCGAATATTGGTTGTTGAAACCCTGCAACAAACGATTGAAGATTGTTCGGAAATTGGATATTGGTTGTTGAAACCTTGCAACAAACGATTGAAAATTGTTCGGAAATTGGATATTGGTTGTTGAAACCCTACAACAAACGATTGAAGATTG